TCTACATATGGATCGGCTAAAAAACGATTTTTATCAGCTGTAGAAAAGAAAGAAACTTCGTAGAAGTCGAAATATGAAGAAAGAGATATGCCTAGCTCTTTTTTTCTATGGATAAAGGATCTAATTGATAGAGTAAGCGCCGTAAAGATCAAGTCGCGAGGTTTGTTTGGTACCGAGACAATAAAAACTGCTTACTTATGGCATGATATGCGATAAATGTTAGGAATCAACTTATGTAATAGAGTGGACCTACTAACGACTAAGGTATTGAGCAGCGGTGTAGGATCAGATCCCAAAGATAGTAAGTCTTTCATTGAAAGTCTTTTTCAAAAATTCTATATAAATTTTGAGATAAGCTGAAAGCGAGATAGTTACCTTTCAGAAAATTATAACGATAGGAGAAATACCTATGCTTTATTCTTAGGAAGGTGGGAGAGAAGATAAAACTAAAACGGATTATTATTAAGATTTAAGTTTGAAACTCATATCATTAGCTTCTTTTGGTTAACCCGAAAATGGGATCGATCTACGAGAAATCTTCTTCAATTAGATATGTAGATTAAAATCGGATAAAGAGTTGACTGCCGAGCCGTATGAGGTAGGAAACCCTCAAGTACGGTTCTAAGGGAAGGAATTAACCGGCCTATTCCGACCGGGGAGAACAGGCCATTCAACAGGGAGAGTCTGAAATGGCGGAGGCTTGGTTCGATCAAGCTGCTGAGTATTGGAAACAGGCTATAGCACTTACTCCCGGTAATTATATTGAAGCGCATAATTGGTTGAAGATCACGAGACGTTTCGAATAAACGATGACGCCCCTTTATTTATTATTTTTAAAATTTATTATTTAAATGGCTTTATCTATTTTTTGTTAGAAGTCATTTCTTATAATTAATTCTTTGTTATCCCCATCAGTCAAATAAAATCGATCATTCCTCTGGGAAGAACCAATCAACGAATTTCATTATATCCCTTCTAAGCTTTCTAATAGAAAATATAAAGAAATAGTAGATTCCGCTATTTCTTTATACTTTCTATTTCTTATCAAATAGATATATATAGATTTCTAGAACCAATCTGCCTTTTCTACATTCAAAGCCGGGGCCTTTCTAAGATTGATTCAAAAACATCCTTAGCCTCTTGCTAGAAAAGAAAAAAATAGAGGCATTAAATACCGAAAACTTGCGCTGAACTGTTGCATTAGTTATAATAATAACTAAAGAAAAAAGTACACTTGGGGCGTAGCCGAGTGGTAAGGCATCGGGTTTTGGTCCCGCAAGTCGAAGGTTCGATCCCTTTCGTCCCAGAGCATATTCATTCGATTCGGCTAGAATGAATATTGCTGTCGTCAACGATTGTGTTGACAAAAACGAACAAACGTGGTAATATAATGAACTAAAAACAAGGAAGCTAATCAGTTGCTGTCGTCAACGATTGTGTTGACAAAACCGAACAACCGAGGTAATATATATAATAAACTAAAAACAAGGAATCTAATCAGTTTCTAAGAATTTTCTCATATTCATTTTTTCTTTCTTGACTTTAGGAATTTTTGAGAAAGGACATTACAAACAAGAAAGACCCTGCGTTTTCATATCTTTCATATCTTTTCATCTATATTGTTTCATATCATTGTTTCATATCATTGTTCATATCAAAGTACATAACATAAGAACACCAGATGTATTCACGGACTATGCTTACCAGAATTTGTTTAACAAGTGTTTTTGGGCGGGTTAAGGCGAGTCGCGACTTGATCGCGTTCACTTTAAACGCCATCAATGGCTACGACGCAAACCGATTCCCCGAGGATCGGGAGGAAGAAATCGAAGCTCCTTGGGTGTTTTATAAACGATTTTTGCGAAATCGAAGGGCAGCGGACCCATATCTGCCCTTTGATCGACTGTGGTGCCCCTTCGTTTCGCGAACCTCAGACCCCAAAGTCTGTCGAATGCCGTCTACCAAGCTAGACAAATGTCTCGCGGCGCGCCATGACGATTTCAATGAGCAATTTTATTTCTATGAGCGCAGATCAATTGCCGAGGCCCAAGCAAAGATCGATGCAATGCCGAAAACAGCGGTCGAATGGGAAAAAGTGGATAAAGCGTTGACTGATAAGATCTGCATCTATCAAACGATAATCAAAGATACTTATAACTTCGCACTCAACGAGGAAAAGGAAAAGACTCAGGAAATTCCCGCAAGGTGTAGCTTTCAGTGTCGAACAAAAAACGCGTTTTTTGATAATTTGTTAACCGCCCACGTTTCTTATCTCGCATGCTTAGTCTGCGAACAACGAGTTCTAAGGTGGAGGAAAAAGGAATTTTTTCATGATGGTTCATCATAAAATGTCAATTGAACCTTTGAGAAAGAGACTTTCTTCTTGTCGTTCTTTTTTCTATAAAAACCTGACTAAGAAAGCGAATAAAAGAGATTTATAGATATAAAAGGGTTTTCTAAGATTCAAGGGGTCCGTTGAGCGCCTCATGACCATGTCATA